TTTTTTTATTTTTATATGAAAATTTATTAAGATGGTTTTGATTAAATTTAACAATAAATTTATTAAATAAATAAAATTAAATATTCGTACGTGCGTGTACATATATATATATATATATATTAAATTAAAATATTTATATTATAATAAATTAATTATTATGTAAATTTATATATTTTTAATATTATATTAATAATTAATTTGATTAATAAATTAATTAATTAATTAATTTTCATTAGAATTATAAAATATTTATTTTTATATAGTTATTTATATTAATATTACCTAAAATAAAATAATATAAAAGAAAAAAAAAAAAAATATAAATCTATGTGAAAAAATTATTGTTAGATAAATTTTTTATATTTTAATGAAATTTATTATAAATTTATTTTACATATAAATTTTAGTGTAAAATTTTAATTATTTTAATAATGGTTAATTTATATTTATAGTAATTAAAATTAAAAATTTAAGAAATTAAGATTTAGTAATATAAAAATTAATAACTAATTTTGTGCCAGCAGTTGCGGTTAAACAAAAGTTAAATTAAATTATTTCAGTATATAATTAATAATATAAAAATTAAAATAAATATTAAATTATAAGGTGAAATTTTAATTTAATTAAATTTTATATAAAAATTATGATTTAATAAACTTTAATATAAACTAGGATTAGATACCCTATTATTAAAAATTTAATTTAAAATACTAAAATAGTAAATAATATATTATTGAAACTTAAATAATATGGCGGTATTTTAGTTCATTTAGAGGAATCTGTCTAATAATTGATAATCCACGAATAAATTTACTTAATTTAATATTTTGTATATCATTGTTAAAAAAATATTTTTTAATAATAATAATATTTAAAAATTTAAAATATAAATTAATTCAGATCAAGATGCAGATTATAATTAAGTTTAAGATGGATTACAATAAAATTATTTAAATGGAAAAAATTTTGTAATATTTAATTGAAAGTGGATTTAAATGTAATTTTAATTAATTTATTAAAATGATTTAAAATTAAAATATGTACATATTGCCCGTCACTTTCATTTAAAAGTTGAAATAAGTCGTAACAAAGTAGAGGTACTGGAAAGTGTTTCTAGAATGAACAAATTAGAGCTTGAATTAAGTATTTCATTTACATTGAAAAGAAATTAAATAAATTTAATTAATTTGAGGGGGAAAATTAATAAAATATAATAAAAAAAAAATTTTTAATATGGGGGTATTAAAGTATTTTTTTAAGAAAAAATAATAATTTTTATAGTTAATTAGTATTATAAAAGAAATTTGAAATAATTGAAAATAAATTAATAAAAAAGTAATTTTTATTTAACGTATCTTGTGTATCAGAGTTTATTAAAAAATATTTTTTTTAAAAAAAAATCTCGAATTTAAAAGAGTTAATTAATTAAAAGAAGTTAATGTTGAATAATTATTTATAATAATTAATTAGAAATGAAATGTTAATCGTTTTTAAATATATCTAGTTTTTTTAGAAAAAAATTTAATTTAAAATTTAAAAAATTTTATTACCTATTTTAAAATAATAAAATATTTAGAATTAAATATATTGGGGGATAAGCTTTAATATAAATATTTATAATTAAAATAATTTAAAATAAAAATTTTAAAATTTATATTGTTTAAAAATTATAGTTTATTATAAAAAATTTTTTAAATAAAAAAATTTAATAGAATTTAATTTTTTATAAAATAAATAATTTTTAATAAAAAAAAATTAAAAATAATGATAAAATTAGTATATTAATAGAATAAAATGTAAAATTTAATAAAAATTAAGTTAAAGGAATTCGGCAAATTTTTATATTCACTTGTTTATCAAAAACATGTCTTTTAGATTAATAATTTAAAGTCTAATCTGCCCACTGATATAAATTAAAGGGCTGCAGTATATTGACTGTACAAAGGTAGCATAATCAATAGTCTTTTAATTGAAGACTTGTATGAAAGATTTGATGAAATATAAACTGTCTCTAGTTTATATTTAGAATTTAATTTTTTAGTTAAAAAGCTAAAATTTATTTAAAAGACGAGAAGACCCTATAGAGTTTTATATTATTATTATTTAAGATTATATTTATAAATAGAAATTAAAAATTATATTAATATTTTATTGGGGTGATAGAAAAATTAAAATAACTTTTTTTAGATTTTAAACATAAATAAGTGAAAATTTGATCCATAATTAATGATTAAAAGAAAAAATTACCTTAGGGATAACAGCGTAATATTTTTTTTTAGTACATATAAAAAAAAAAGTTTGCGACCTCGATGTTGGATTAAGATAAAATTTAAATGCAAAAGTTTAAAATTTTGATCTGTTCGATCATTAAAATCTTACATGATCTGAGTTCAAACCGGTGTAAGCCAGGTTGGTTTCTATCTTTAAATTAAAAAAATATTTTAGTACGAAAGGATCAAATATTTTTAATAATTAAATAAATATGAATTTTATTAAAGTTGATTATACTATTTTGACAGAAAAATGTGATGATTTTAGAATTCATAAATGTATAATTATATTATATAAATAGTATATGATAATTATAGATTTATATAATATTATTGTTGGGGTTTTAATTTTATTAATTGGGGTATTAATTGGGGTTGCTTTTTTAACTTTATTAGAGCGAAAAGTATTAGGTTATATTCAAATTCGAAAAGGACCCAATAAATTAGGAATTATAGGGTTACTTCAACCTTTTTCAGACGCTATTAAATTATTTACTAAAGAACAAGTTTATTTAAATTATTCTAATTATTTTTCTTTTTATTTTTCTCCAATTGTAAGATTCATATTATCTTTGATAATTTGATTAATAATTCCTTATATATTTAATATGATTACTTTTAATTTGGGGATTTTATTTTTTTTATGTTGTACTAGAATTGGGGTGTATACTTTATTAATTGCTGGGTGATCTTCTAATAGAAATTATTCTTTATTAGGAGGGTTACGGGCTGTAGCTCAAACAATTTCTTATGAAGTTAGTTTATCTTTAATTTTAATATCAAGAATTATTATAATTATAGATTTTAATATACTTAAATTTTATGATTATCAAGTTTTAATTTGATTTTTAATTACAATAACTCCTTTAAGAATATGTTTTTTATCATCTTTAATAGCTGAGACTAATCGAACTCCGTTTGATTTTGCTGAAGGAGAAAGAGAGTTAGTTTCTGGGTTTAATATTGAATATAGTAGTGGGGGATTTGCTTTAATTTTTTTAGCTGAATATTCAAGAATTTTATTTATAAGATTAATATTTATTATTGTGTATATGGGAGGCTATAATTTAAGTTTAATATTTTATTTAAAGTTAGTAATTTTATCTTTTTTTTTTATTTGAGTTCGAGGGACTTTACCTCGTTATCGGTATGATAAATTAATATATTTATGTTGAAAAAGATACTTACCAGTATCTTTAAATTATTTATTATTTTTTATTRGGGTAAAAATAATTTTAATTTATTAAATAAATTTAGTATAAATTAATAGAATATTTATTCTTTCTTAAGTTTTCAAAACAAATGCTTATATCAAGCTCATTAATTAAATTAATTAAAAATTAATTTATCTCAGAATTTATTTAAAATAGGGTTTAAAATAAAATAAGAAAAATAAATTAAAGTTAATAATTGTCCTGTGATAATATAAGGAGCTTCAACTGAACGAGCTCCAATTCATGTTAGTAAAATAATTGTTGTAATTATAAATCAAAATAGAATTTGATTTAAAGGGTAAAATTGAATACCTTGTATTTTTTTATTAAAAGTAAAGGGTAAAATAATCAAAATTAGAATAGATATTACTAAAGCAATTACTCCTCCTAGTTTATTAGGGATAGATCGTAAAATTGCGTAAGCAAATAAAAAATATCATTCTGGTTGGATATGAATTGGGGTTACTAATGGATTAGCGGGAATAAAATTATCTGGGTCTCCTAATAAATAAGGATTAATTAATGAAAGAAAAGTTAAAAATATAATTAAAATAATAAATCCGATTAAATCTTTAAAAGTAAAAAATGGATGAAATGGAATTTTATCTAAATTTCTATTAATACCTAAAGGATTATTAGATCCTGTTTGATGTAAAAATAATAAATGAATTATTGTTAATATCAAAATAATAAAAGGAAATAAAAAATGAAAAGTGTAAAATCGTGTTAATGTTGCATTATCTACTGCAAATCCCCCTCAAATTCAATTGACTAATATAGTTCCTAAATAGGGAATTGCAGATAATAAATTAGTAATTACTGTAGCTCCTCAAAAAGATATTTGTCCTCAAGGTAAAACATAACCTATAAATGCTGTAGCTATTAATAAAAATAAAATAATTACTCCTACTATTCAAGTAAATTTTAAGTTGAATGATTCATAATAAATTCCTCGGCCAATATGAAAATAAATACAAATAAAGAAAAATGAGGCTCCATTAGCATGTAAAGTTCGAATTAGTCATCCATAATTAACATTTCGACAAATATAATTAATTCTATAAAAAGCTAAATCAATATTAGCAGTATAATATATTGTTAAAAATAATCCTGTTAAAATTTGAGTTATTAAACATAAAGCTAATAAAGATCCAAAATTTCATCAAGAAGAAATATTAGAGGGGGAAGGTAAATCAATTAATGAGCCATTAATAATTTTAATAATTGGGTGAGATTTTCGAATAGGTTTGAAAAAATTTATCATTAGTTAAAAGAACGTAAAGGCCCAAAAAAAAATATTTGTAATTTTACAATTGCAATAAGTGTAATAAATAAATAAATGATTATTATTATTATTAAAAAATAAGTTTGTTCATTATATAATTTTGATAAATTAAAATTAAATTCATTATTAAAAAATAATACATAAAAAAAATTATTTATTTCATCCTTAAAAGAAAAATTTATTCAATTAAGATTATTTTTAAATAAACTTCTTAAAATAAAAATTAAAAAAATATAAAAAGAAAAAGAAAATTTATTTATTAATGAAATTTTAAAAAGTTCGTTAGAGGCTACTCTAGAGACATAAATAAATAAAACTAATAATCCTCCAAGAAAAATTAAAAATAAAATATAAGAAAATCAATAAGTTTTAATTTTTATACCTGATAATAAACAAGTTAAAAAAGTTTGAATTAAAATTAATAATCCTATTGCAAGGGGGTGGCTAATAAAAAATAAAAAAATTGAAAAAAAAATTAATAATAAAGATAAAATTATTTTTAAAATTTCAAAGAATAGTTTATTAAAATAATAATTTTGGAGATTATAGATAAAGAAAAATCTTTTTCTTTGAAGTTTTTAAAGAAAATTTTTTATTTTTGGTTTACAAGACCAAAGTTTTTTTTAAACTATAAAAACTATAAATTAAATGTTAAATATAAGATTAATTATTATTATTATATTTATATTTGGTAATATAATTTTTGTTTCTAAACATAAACATTTATTAATTGTTTTAATAAGATTAGAATTTATGGTATTAAGAATTTTTTTTTTAATAATAATATATTTAATAATAATTGATTATAATATATATATATTAATAGCTTTTCTTGTTTTTTCTGTTTGTGAAGGGGCTTTAGGGCTATCAATTTTAGTTTCTATAATTCGAACTCATGGAAATGATTATTTTCAAAGTTTTAATTTAATTTAATGATAAAATTTATTATAATAATAATTTTTATAATACCTTTATGTTTAAAAAAAAATATATTTTGATTGGTTCAAATATTACTAATATTAATAATATTAATATTCATAAATTTAACTTTATCAATTATAAATTTTTGTAATTTGAGATATATATTTGGGTGTGATATAATTTCTTATGGCTTAATTTTATTAAGAATTTGAATTAGAAGTTTAATAATTATGGCAAGAGAATCTTTATACAAAATTAATTTTTATTCTAATATTTTTTTATGGAATATCATTTTTTTATTGTTTATATTATATTTAACTTTTAGAGTTATAAATTTATTTTTATTTTATCTATTTTTTGAAAGAAGTCTTATTCCAACATTATTACTAATTATTGGTTGAGGGTATCAACCTGAACGTATTCAGGCAGGCATATATTTATTATTTTATACTTTATTTGCTTCTTTGCCTTTATTAATAGGGATTTTTTATATTTATCGTGAAATAAATTATATAATAATTTATTTTTTAAAATTTTATGATTATAATTTAATAATATTATATTTATGTTTAATTATAGCTTTTTTAGTAAAAATACCTATATACTTTGTTCATTTATGATTACCTAAGGCTCATGTAGAAGCTCCTATTTCAGGTTCTATAATTTTAGCCGCTATTATGTTAAAGTTAGGGGGGTATGGGCTTTTACGAATTATAATTATTTTACAAAAAATTAATATAAAAATAAGATTAATTTGGATTGTAATTAGATTAATTGGTGGATTTTATATTAGATTAAAATGTTTTTGTCAAATTGATATAAAATCTTTAATCGCTTATTCTTCAATTGCCCATATAAGAGTAGTTATTGGAGGAATTATAACTATAAATTATTGGGGGTTTATAGGAGCTTATATTTTAATAATTGGGCATGGTTTATGTTCTTCTGGAATATTTTGTTTATCTAATATAAGTTATGAGCGATTATATAGTCGGAGATTATTCATAAACAGGGGAATAATGAATTTTATGCCTTCAATAAGATTATTTTGGTTTCTTTTAATATCTTCTAATATAGCAGCCCCTCCATCTTTAAATTTAATGGGGGAAATTAGATTAATTAATAGATTAATAAGTTGATCTTACATAAGAATTATTTTATTAATATTAATTTCTTTTTTTAGAGCTGGGTATAGTTTGTATTTATATTCCTATACTCAGCATGGTAAATATAATTTAAGAATTTACAGATTTTACAATGGTACTTCTCGGGAATATCTTATTTTAATATTACATTGATTACCTTTAAATATTTTAGTTATAAAAATTGATTATAGAATAATTTGATTTTACTTAAATAATTTAAAAAAAATATTGATTTGTGGAGTCAAAAATATGGTAAAGTAAGTCATTTTAAGTTATAAATAAATATAATATTTGTTTCATTAGATTTTTTTTTTTATTTTTTTTTATATTAATTAATTTTTTTATAATAATTTATTTTATTATAAATAATATAATTATATTTTTAGAGTGGGAAATTATTTCTTTAAATTCAGTAAGAATTGTAATGTCTATTTTATTGGATTGAATATCTTTATTATTTATAATATTTGTATCTTTAATTTCTTCTTCTGTAATTTTTTATAGACGAAGTTATATAAGTTCAGAATTAAATTTAAATCGATTTATTATTTTGGTACTATTATTTGTTTTTTCTATAATTTTGTTAATTATTAGCCCTAATATAATTAGAATTTTTTTAGGGTGAGATGGTTTGGGGTTAGTTTCTTATTGTTTAGTAATTTATTATCAAAATATTAATTCTTATAATGCAGGGATATTAACAGCTTTATCTAATCGAATTGGGGATGTTATAATTTTAATATTAATTGCTTGAATATTAAATTATGGAAGCTGAAATTATATTTTTTATTTAAATTTTATAAGAAATGATTTTTCAATAAAAATTATTGGAGTATTAGTAATTATTGCTGCTATGACTAAAAGAGCTCAAATTCCTTTTAGTTCATGATTACCTGCAGCTATAGCAGCTCCTACTCCCGTTTCAGCTTTAGTTCATTCATCTACTTTAGTAACTGCTGGAATTTATTTATTAATTCGATTTAATAATTTATTATTAGATATATTTTTTTTTAAGATTTTATTATTATTATCTGGCTTAACTATAATAATAGCTGGAATTTGTGCTAATTATGAATTTGATTTAAAAAAAATTATTGCTTTATCAACTTTAAGACAATTAGGATTAATAATAAGAATTTTAAGAATAGGATTTTATGATTTGGCTTTTTTTCATTTATTAACTCATGCTATATTTAAGGCTTTGTTATTTATATGTGCTGGAGTAGTTATTCACATAATAAATGATAATCAAGATATTCGAATAATAGGTGGAATTAGATTTTATATTCCATTAACTTCTTTATGTTTAAATATTTCAAATTTAGCTTTATGTGGTATTCCTTTTTTAGCTGGATTTTATTCTAAAGATATTATTTTAGAAATAGTTAGTATAAGAAATTTAAATTTATTAGTATTTTATTTATATTATTTTTCTACGGGTTTAACTATATTTTATACTTTTCGTTTAGTTATTTATTTAATAATTACTGATTTTAATTTAGTAAGTACTTATGATTTATATGATGAAGATTATGTNATATTAATAAGTATATTTGTTTTATTATTTATAAGATTAGTTTCTGGGAGATTTCTAAGANNNATAATTTTTAATTATCCATATATAATTTATTTACCTTTTTCTTTAAAAATAATGGTAATTTATGTGAGTTTGTTAGGTTTATTAATAGGTTTATTAATTAGTAATATAAAAATTTATTCTTTAAATAAGTTTTTAATATTTTATAATTTTAGATTTTTTTCAACTGTAATATGATTTTTACCTAATTTATCAACTTATGGCTTAAATTATTATTTTTTAAAGTTAGGTCAAAATTTAATTAAAGTTATTGATATAGGGTGAAGAGAAATATATAGAGGACAGGGGATTTATAAAGTTATCAAATATTATTCTTTAATTAGTATTATTTATCAAATAAATAATTTTAAAATTTATTTATTTAGCTTTGTTTTATGGGTAATAATTTATATTATTATAATTATAATAATTTATTTAAATAGCTTAAAATTTAAGAGTGTAATATTGAAGATATTAAGGTGATTATATAATCTTTAAATATTTATAAAAAAAAAATTTTTAATGTTACAATGAAAATGTAAAGTTTTAAATTAAACTATATAAATAAGAAATATTAATGATTTTAATCACTATAAATTAAGTTAGCAGCTTAATTGTTAAAAATATTTCTAATTGGAACTTTGTTCAATTTTATCATTAACAGTGATATACCTCTATTTTGGTTTCAATTAATAAATAAGGAGTAAGTAAACTCTATCTTTTAAGTCGAAATTAAATGCAAATTGCTTCTTATTTAATATTTTATAAGATAAATTGAAATATTCCAATATTTTTTGAATGCAAATCAAATGTTTTAATAAACTATAATCCTAGTTAATTTGTTCAATTTAATATATTTTGATTTCATTCATGGTATAATCCCATTAATAATATAATGATAAAAAAAAATCTAATTTTGAATCAAGATAAAAAATTAACTATTAAGAAAGTGGGGATTAAGGGGAAAATAAGAGCAATTTCAACATCAAAAATTAAAAAAATTACTGTGATAAGAAAAAAATGTAATGAAAAAGGAATTCGAGCTAAAGATTTAGGGTCAAATCCACATTCAAAAGGAGAACATTTTTCTCGATCAAGTAAGGATTTTTTTGATAGTATAAAAGAAATTACTATAAAAATATTTGGGATAATGATTATAATAAAAGATAAATTTAATAGTAAATTAATTATTTATATTAATTAATTATTAAACATTTTGATTGGAAGTCAAATATACTAAATATATTATATAAATAGTTAATTTCCCCATCAATAAATAGAAATATATAAAAATAATCATACAACATCTACAAAATGTCAATATCAAGCAGCAGCTTCAAACCCAAAATGATGAGTACTTGAAAAATGATTATTTATATGACGAATAAAACATATAAGTAAAAAAATAGTTCCAATAATAACATGAAGTCCATGAAATCCTGTTGCTATAAAAAATGTTGATCCATAAATTCTGTCTGCAATAGTAAAAGGGGCTTCAATATATTCATAAGCTTGAAGAATTGTGAAATAAATTCCTAATAAAATTGTAATAAATAAGCTTTGAGAAGTTTGAGTGTAATTATTTTCTATTAAGGCATGGTGGGCTCATGTAACTGTAATTCCAGATGTAATTAAAATAATAGTATTTAATAAAGGAATTTGAAAAGGATTAAATGGAATAATATTTATAGGGGGTCATAATAGTCCAATTTCAATATTTGGGGATAAGCTACTATGGAAAAAAGCTCAAAAAAAGGAAATAAAAAAAAAMTTTACTGAAATAATAAATAAAATTATTCCTCATCGAAGTCCTTTAGTCACTAAAATTGTATGTTTACCTTGGAAAGTTCCTTCACGACAAATATCTCGTCATCATTGATATATAGTTAATAAAACAATAATGTATCCTAAAATTAATAGATTTAATCTAAAGTTATGAAATCATTTAATTAATCCAGTAACTAAAGTTATTACTCCAATAGCTCCTGTTAAGGGTCAAGGTCTATAATCAACTAAATGATAGGGGTGATTATGATTAAGGGTCATTATTAATTAACTTCTCTAGAATAAAGAGTTCTTAAAATGGTAATGACATAAGATTGAATTATTGCAACTGCGGATTCTAAAATTAGTAATAAAATTTGTAAAAAAATTAAAATAATTACTAAATAATTAGGTATATTAATTCCGGTACTTCTTAATAAAGTCAATAATAAATGACCTGCAATTATATTAGCAGTTAGTCGAACTGCTAGAGTTCCAGGTCGAATAATATTGCTAATAGTTTCAATTAATACTATAAAAGGCATTAAAATAGTAGGGGTTCCTTGAGGAATTATGTGAATAAATATGTGTTGTGTATTATTAATTCATCCATAAATTATAAATCTTAATCATAAAGTTAAAGATAAAGATAATGAAATATTTAAATGTCTAGTTCTAGTAAAAATATAGGGGAATAAACCTAAAAAATTATTAAATAAAATAAAGAAAAATAATGAAATAAAAATAAAAGTTGATCCATTAAATCTATTAGATCCTAATAAAACTTTAAATTCATTGTGAAGTTTATTTGCAATGAAATTTCATAAAATAAAATGACGATTAGGGATTAATCAAAAAGAATAAGGAATGAATATTAATCCAATAAAAGTTCTAATTCAGTTAATTGATAAATTAAATAAATTAGTAGAAGGGTCAAAAATTGAAAATAAATTATTTATCATTTTCAAAAAAAATTAGTTTTTAATTTACTGTTATTATTTAATTTAATAATATTAGTTTTATAATTAAAAATGAAATAATTTATAATATTAAAGATAATAAAAATAATAATAAAGAAAATTAAAGAAAAAATTCAATTAATTGGTATTATTTGAGGAATAAAAGAATATTACTTAATGTAATAATTTAAATTTGACATATTTATGTTATAAATTAACTAATCCTTTTCATTAGAAGTAAATGCTAATTTACTATAAAATGGTTTAAGAGACCAGTACTTGCTTTCAGTCATCTAATGAATAACTATTAATTCAATTAATAAAATTTTTAATTGAAATTCTTTCAATTACGATAGGTATAAAACTATGATTAGCTCCGCAAATTTCTGAACATTGACCAAAAAAAATTCCAGGTCGATTAATAAAAAATCTTGTTTGATTTAATCGACCTGGATTAGCATCAACTTTTACTCTTAAAGCTGGAATAGTTCAAGAATGAATGACGTCAGTAGCTGTAATTAAAATTCGAATTTGATTATTTATAGGTAAAATAATTCGATTATCAACATCAAGTAAACGAAAATTTGAAATATTTTCATTAGCTTGAATTATATAGGAATCGAATTCAACATTAATAAAATCTGAATATTCATAACTTCAATATCATTGATGACCAATTGACTTTAATGTAATTAAAGGATTATTTAATTCATCTAATAAATATAATAGACGAAGAGAAGGAAGAGCAATAAAAATAAGGGTAATTGCGGGTAAAATAGTTCAAATTAATTCAATTATTTGTCCTTCTAATAAAAATCGATTAATATATTTATTAAAAAATAAATTAATTATTAAATAGGAGACTAAAATTGTAATTATAATTAAAATAATTAAAGTATGATCATGAAAAAAAATAATTTGTTCTATTAATGGGGAGGCTCTATTTTGATAATTAAAGTTAGATCATGTTGCAATTTCTAAAAAAAGGATATTCCTTTATAAATGGGGTTTAAATCCATTACATGTAATCTGCCATATTAGAAATTACTTAAAATGGGTAATTCATTATAAGAATGTTCAGCAGGGGGTAAATTTTGATATCATTCAATAGAAGAAGATATATTTAGAGAAAATAAAATTATACGTTGATTAATTATAGATTCTCATATAATAATAATTATTATAATTAATGAAAATAATGAAATATAAGATCCAAAAGAAGAAATAATATTTCATGAAATAAAACTATCGGGATAATCTGAATAACGACGAGGTATTCCGGCTAAACCTAAAAAATGTTGAGGAAAAAAAGTTAAATTAACTCCAATGAATATAGAAATAAATTGGATTTTTAATAAATATGGGTTTATTATTAATCCTGTAAATAATGGGTATCAATGAATAAATCCACCAAAAATTGCAAATACAGCTCCTATTGATAAAACATAATGAAAATGAGCTACTACATAATAAGTATCATGCAATGTAATATCAATAGATGAATTAGCTAATACTACACCTGTTAATCCTCCTACAGTAAATAAAAAAATAAATCCCAGACTTCATAGTATTGAAGGGCTATAATTAATTTGAGTGCCATGAAGAGTTGCTAATCAACTAAAAATTTTAATTCCTGTTGGTACAGCAATAATTATAGTTGCGGACGTAAAATAAGCCCGAGTATCAATATCTATACCTACTGTGAATATATGATGAGCTCATACAATAAATCCAAGTAATCCAATTGCTATTATAGCATAAATTATACCTAGGCATCCAAAAGTTTCTTTTTTTCCTCTTTCTTGAGAAATTATATGTGAAATTATTCCAAATCCCGGTAAAATTAAAATATAAACTTCTGGGTGTCCAAAAAATCAAAATAAATGTTGATAAAGAATTGGATCACCTCCTCCAGCGGGGTCAAAAAATGAAGTATTAAGATTTCGATCTGTTAATAATATTGTAATAGCTCCTGCTAATACGGGTAAAGATAATAATAAAAGTAATGCTGTGATACCTACTGATCATACAAATAAAGGTATTTGATCAAATGACATATTATTAATTCGTATGTTAATAATAGTTGTGATAAAATTAATTGCTCCTAAAATAGAAGAAATACCGGCTAAATGTAATGAAAAAATAGCTAAATCTACAGAAGCTCCTCCGTGGGCAATATTAGATGAAAGGGGGGGATAGACTGTTCATCCAGTTCCAGCTCCTGTTTCAACAATTCTACTAGAAATAAGTAAAATTAAAGAGGGGGGAAGAAGTCAGAATCTTATATTATTTATTCGGGGGAAAGCTATATCTGGGGCTCCTAATATTAAGGGGACTAATCAATTTCCAAATCCTCCAATTATAATAGGTATTACTATAAAAAAAATTATAATAAATGCATGGGCTGTAACAATAGTATTATAAATTTGATCATCTCCAATTAAAGATCCAGGGTTACCAAGCTCAGTTCGAATTAATAAACTAAGGGATGTTCCTACTATTCCTGCCCAAATTCCAAAAATGAAGTATAAAGTTCCAATATCTTTATGATTTGTTGAAAAAAGTCATTTTCGCTAAATAAAATAATAAAATGGCTGAGGGAATAAGCGATAAATTGTAAATTTATTAACGAGAAATTTCTCTTTTATTAAAAGCTTTATATTCAAAATAAATGATATAAAATTGCAAATTTTAAGGTACATTAAATGTTAAGGCTTAAAGAAATTTCTTTATAAATAATTTTGAAGATTATTAGTTTATATTAACTTAAAACCTTAAAAAAAAAAAGTTCTAATAATTATACCTAATAATGAAATAAAATTAAAAAAATAAATTAAAATTAAATAATTGTTTTTTATGAAAATCTTAAATCATTTTAATTTAAAAGAAAAAAATATTAAAGAAGAATAAATAATTCGAATATAAATAAATAATAAAATTAAACTTGATATAACAAAAATAAATGAAATAATAAAAAAGTTATTAATTAATAGATAATTAATAACTATTCATTTTGGGAAAAATCCTAAAAATGGGGGTAATCCTCCAAGAGATAAAAAATTAATTATAATAGAAATTTTAATTAAAAAATTTATATTAAAAAAAAATAATTGATTAATATAAAATATATTAATAATATAAAATAAAAAACATCTAATGAAAGTAAAAATTGAATAAAAAATAAAATAAATAAATCATAAAGTTTCACTAATAATTATAGAAGAAATTATTCATCCTAAATTATTAATAGAGGAGAAAGCTATTAATTTTCGTAAAGAGGTTTGATTAAATCTTCTAATTGCTCCTACCAATACATTAAAAATTATAATTAAATATAAATAATTAAAATTTAAATAATAAGACAATAAAATTATGGGGGTAATTTTTTGTCAAGTTATTAAAATAAAACAATTAAGCCAAGAAAGTCCTTCTATGATATTAGGGAATCAAAAATGAAAGGGAATTGATCCTATTTTTATTAATATTGCTGAATTAATAATAATAGAAAAAAAATTATTAGCATAAAAATTTATTAAAAATAAATTTAATAAAATAGCAAATAAAAAATTAATAGAAGCAATAGATTGAGTTAAAAAGTATTTTAAAGAAGTTTCAGAATTTAATAAATTATTGGGGGAAGATATAAGAGGGATAAATCTTAATAAATTAATTTCTAAACCAATTCAACAACCTAATCATGAATTTGCAGAAATTGAAATTAATGTTCTAAAAAATAAAATAAATAAAAAAAATATTTTATTAGAATTGGAGGTAATTAAGATAAAAAATAAGAATAATTAATTCTAATATGAAATTAATTCATGTTTAATAAAATTATATTTTAGTGTAAGATGCACAGTAATTTTTGAAGTTACTAGATATAGTTTAATTCTATAAAATATAATAAAGGTAAAAAATTACATTATTTATTCTATCAGAATAATCCTTTAATCAGGCACTTTATTTTTAAAAAAAGGGATTCCTTTATATTTGGGGTATGAACCCAAAAGCTTTCTTAGCTTATTTTTAA